ATGCGTAATCTCAGCATTCAATGTGTATTCCTGAATAATCTAATTTTTCAATTATTCAACCATTTCATTTTACCAAGTTCAACGTTAGCCAGATTAGTCAACATTTATATGTTTCGATGCAACAACAAGATGTTATTTGTAACAAGTAGTTTTGTTGGTTGGTTAATTGGTCACATTTTATTCATGAAATGGGTTGGATTGGTATTATTCTGGATACGGCAAAATCATTCTATTCGATCTAATAAGTACCTTGTGTCAGAATTGAGAAATTCTATGGCTCGAATCTTTAGTATTCTCTTATTTATCACCTGTGTCTACTATTTAGGCAGAATGCCGTCGCCTATTGTCACTAAGAAACTGAAAGAAACCGCAGAAATGGAAGAAAGGGAAGAAAGTGAGGAAGAAAGCGATGTAGAAACAACTTCCGAAACGAAGGAGACTAAACAGGAACAAGAGGGATCCGCCGAAGAAGACCCTTCCCTTTGTTCGGAAGAACAGGAAGATCCGGAAAAAATAGATGAAACGGAAGAGATACGAGTGAATGGAAAGGAAAAAACAAAGGGGGAATTCCACTTTCACTTTAAAGAGACATGCTATAAAGATAGCCCAGTTTACGAAGATTCTTATCTTGATAGGTATCAAGATAATTGGGAATTGGGAAGACTTAAAGAAGAGAAAAATGAAAAGATTTCTTTTCTATTTGAATAATGTGACTTTTCTTTTCGATTATAAACGATGGAATTGTCCATTGCGATATATAAAAAATGATCGGTTTGAACATGCTGTACGAAATGAAATGTCACAATATTTTTTTTATACATGTAAAAGTAATGGGAAAAAAAAAATATCTTTTACATATCCACCTAGTTTATCGACTTTTTCGGAAATGATAGAACGAAAAATGTCTTTGTACACGAAATTACCCCATGGAGACCTGTATAATTATTGGGTTTATACCAATGAACAAAAAAAATACTAAAAATACTGATACATAAAAAAAATATAAAAATAAATAAGACGAGATTCGTCCCCCCCCCATATATCTTATACCTTCACCTATAAGTGAACTTGTAAGGCCAACTCCATTTGTAATTCCATCAATTATATGTTTATCAAAAAACTGAGTTAGCTCGGTTAATCCTCTTATACCCATGGCTAAAACCCTAGCATAAAAAATATCTATGTAACCACGATTATATGACCAATTGTATATAAAACTTTTTATTTGGTCCAAGATAATTCTCTTAGGACTCCCTTTTACAAATGAATTGATTAAGTCCAAATTCTGGAAAAATGAATAAACAGACCCATATAAAATATATGCTATGAATAATCCAAAAATGGCTATACTTACTGAAAAAATGGAATTTGTAAAAAATTCATACCAATTCACAGAATAATTCGAATTTGGATGGAAAAGATTTTGGGATGGGGTTAACCATTTCGATAATATATCAAAATCCATTACTCCTTGATCAAAAGAAATTCCTATCGATCCAACGAACAAAGTAAATAGTACCAATACAAGCAGAGGAAATAACATAGTATTGTCTGATTCATGAGGATACATGGAAGTATATTTATTTCCAAAGTAAGTACTAAAGTATCGTATCTTATCATTATCAATAATTTTATATGTATCTTTTGAAAAAAAGTAAACCTTATTATTCATTGTTGATAAAAGTAAATTTTTATTGACTGTTTTTGGTGCTTCTTTTCCCCATAGAGATATTGAATAGAACAAATTATTTTTAGTGCTACTGTGATTTTGAAAAGAAACGCGCAAATACCCATCAAAGGTAAGTAAATATACCCGAAACATATAAAATGCGGTTAATCCTATTGTGAAACAAGGTATTATTGCAAAAATTGGTGAATATAACCAAGTATCATTAAGAATTTCATCTTTGGACCAAAAACAAGCAAGAGGTGGAATACCACAAAGAGAAAGTGTACCTAATAAAAAAGTAGTTCTTGTAATTGGAACATATCTTGTTAAACCACCCATAAGAACCATATTCTGACTTTTTTCTGGTGAATATCCAACAATAGGTTCCATTGAATGAATAATAGATCCAGATCCCAAAAACAATAAAGCTTTAGAATAGGCATGAGTGATCAAATGGAATAAAGCCGCTCGATAAGAACCTATACCTAGAGCTAACATAATATAACCTAATTGAGACATTGTAGAATAGGCTAAACTTCTTTTAATGTCTCTTTGAGCAAGAGCAAAAGTAGCTCCTAATAGTACTGTTATTACACCCATTAAGGAAATGAAATTCATTATATAGGGTATGTCTATGAAAAGAGGAATAAGCCGAGCTACAAGAAAAATTCCTGCTGCTACCATAGTAGCAGCGTGTATAAGGGCCGAGATAGGAGTAGGTCCTTCCATGGCATCAGGTAACCATACGTGGAGGGGGAATTGTGCAGATTTAGCAACTGCACCGACAAATAATAAAGAGGCACACAAAGTAGCAAATAAGGGGCTGACCCCATTGTTATGGATCAAGTTATTAGCTATTTTGAACAAATCCCGAAATTCCAAACTACCTGTTATCCAATAAAGACCTAAGATTCCTAATAATAAACCAAAATCTCCTACACGATTAGTTACAAAAGCTTTTTGACAAGCACTTGCGGCAATTGGTCGTGTGAACCAAAACCCTATTAATAAATATGAACACATTCCCACTAGTTCCCAAAAAATATGAATTTGTATCAAATTAGAACTAGTAACTAATCCCAACATGGAAGTATTGGAAAAACTCATATAAGCAAAAAATCTCAAATATCCTTGGTCGTGAGACATATAATTGTCACTATAAATAAGAATCATGACTCCAACAGTAGTAATTAGTATTGACATAATAGAAGTAAGTGGATCGATCAAATATCCAAACTCTAAGGAAAAATCAATATCTATGGTCCAAGACCATAGATATTGATAAATAAAACTTCCATTTATTTGTTGAATAGACAGATTGGCCGAAAATCCCATAGCTATACTTAACAGAAAAATACTAGGAAAAACCCATATACGACGAATATTTTTTGTTGCTGTCGGAATAAGTATAAGTCCAAATCCTATTGACATAGTGACTGTAAGTGGAAGAAAAGGTATTATCCATGCATATTGATATGTATGTTCCATAAGAAAACAAACAAATTGAGATTTTTTTTATAATTAAAAATTGTTTCCGATTCACCAATTCTTATCTCTTTCGAAAAGAACAATAAACAATAATAATGAAAAAAAAAAAAAAAATAAAAAATATAAAATATATAAATAAAAAAAATTATAATTATATATATAAAATTATAATAAATATATATAAATAAATAATATATAAATAAATATATAATAAATATATATATTATTTGTTATTTTATGTTAAATGTTAAATTATGTTTTAATAAATTATGTTAAATGTTGAAAGTTAAAAAAAAAACTATTATTCACAGAATAAAGTATAGATAATGATGAAAAAAAAACGATCTATTCCGAACAATACATGTCTTTCACATCCAACGATAAATAAAAATGAGTAACCCTTTTTTGAATGGCAGTTCCAAAAAAATGTATTTCTATGTCAAAAAAACATATTCGTAGGAATATTTGGAAGAAAAAAGGATATTTAACTGCAGTAAAATCTTTTTCTTTAGCGAAATCGATTTCTACTGGACATTCAAAAAGTTTTTTTGTGCGACAAAAAAATAATAAAGTCTTGGGATAATTGGAATTGACATAGCCCGAAGAACTGAAAATCTTTTTAAGATGAACGATTCACATTAATTAATGTATTGAACTACTCAATATTAGTTAGAACTAGCTGCTGTGGTATGTAGAATAAGAGTTTTCCGTATATTGGGTTCTTATTAAGAATAGTATTTTTTCCCTATCCATTAACTTTTCACAATAGAAAAATAGGATTAAGATTTTCTATTGTGAATAGTACAATTGCCATAGAAATTTAAACTCTTTTATTTTGTTATATACCTAGCCTAAAACTTAATTGGTTTGGTAAATGTTACCTTATTTATATTATATACATATACACAATGAAGAGTATTAATACTTAATGATACTAAAGTATCGGAATCGTTAGAAAAATTCCAAATGGATTTAGTGATGAAATTGTAATACATATGAGATCTTATTTATTTGATTTTTTTCAATGAAAAAATCAAATAAATAAGATCTCATTTGGAATCCGATGAAATCGGATAAATAAAAAACAAATCATCAAAAAAAAAAATAGAAAATAGAAAGAAAAAGGACAATTCTTAATTCTATACCTCGACTGAGAGCAAAATTCTCGAAATTTCAACTGTATCGGGGGAACTTAGTTTATAGTAAGTACGTGAAAGTTGATTGTAAAAACCGAACCTAGGACGATACTAACTAAGGATTATTTTATTGAAGATTCAAATTTGAATTTAAACGAGTCTTTTTTCATCGATTCTAATGTTTCCTAAACTATATTGAATCCTTGATTCTTGACGATTCAACATGAAATGAATATTATTATTTCAAGTAAGCCGCCATGGTGAAATCGGTAGACACGCTGCTCTTAGGAAGCAGTGCTAGAGCATCTCGGTTCGAGTCCGAGTGGCGGCATCCTATAAAAGAGACACAATGTATCCTATAATGTATTCAATTTCCGATTTCAATTCTGTAATGGGACACTTTTTTTATGATATTTGTGACTTTAGAACATATATTAACTCATATCTCTTTTTCGATCATTTCAATTGTGATTACGATTCATTTCATGAACTTATTAGTCTACGAAATCGTAGGATTACGTGATTCATCGGAAAAAGGGATGATAGCCACCTTTTTCTCTATAACAGGATTATTAGTTTCTCGTTGGATTTCTTCGGGACATTTTCCGTTAAGTAATTTGTACGAGTCATTAATCTTCCTTTCATGTAGTTTCTTTATTATTCATATAATTTCCAAGAAATTGAACCATAAAAATGATTTAAGCACA